GATTCATATAGATCACTTAATGGGAAATGCTTCCAATAAATCCAACGAGTAATTAATAATCCTGTTATACAGAAAAAAGTAATTATCATTCCTTTTTCGAATGAATTATATAGTCCTACTATTTCATTGACTAATAAAGTTATCAAATGGAGTGTAATTACAACGGAAACTGTTGAAAAGGAAATATGAGTTAAAATATGCTCTAAAGTAGAAAAGATCATAAAAAATGAATATATATATAAAAAGAAATCCCTCAATTACAAATTATGAAATGGAAATCAGAAATTAATTTAATTTCATTATAGGACTATTGAATTCTTTTGAGAATTTGTAAGATGCCGTGCCGCCACTCGGACTCGAACCGAGATGCTCTTGCACTGCTTCCTAAGAGCAGCGTGTCTACCAATTTCACCATAGCGGCTTGTTTAAAATAATAATAGCCTGTTTTTAGTTAATCGTCGAGATTGAAGGGGTTAATTCAATCTAATATTTATTTTTTATTTTAGTAATTTTAGTAATTAGAAAATAGTCAAATTAATGAATAAAAAAGCATTCACAAATCAAAATTGAAACATTTTGTTTTCATACTCATAATATTATTATATACTACTTATTTCAAGTTAATTTTATGGTATCACTTTCATTTTTCAATGGATTTTTGTGTAGTTTTTGTTTTCTTGAAATGTAATGCTTGTAACTAGAACATTCTCTATCTCATCTCGAGATAGACCTCAATAAAGTTCTTTCTCATTTTTAGTTCATTTTTAGTATTAAAAAAAGAAAATTTTTTAGCTTATTTCAAAAATAACAAAAAAATAGATTGATGTTGTCAATAAAGAAAAAAAAAAAAGAATATTTTTTGACTCACAATTTCAACACCGCATCGAAGGGCTTTTTTTATGTAAATGCATAGTTTTATATCCAATCGGTAGGATTTTTATTGTGTCTATAAGTTATCTTAAGTTTCAACAAACCATTAATAATTGAACCGCATATGTAATAAAAAAAAAAATGGGATCTCTATTGAAATGTATTTCCAAAGCAAAAAAGAAAATTCTTCGCATATAATATTGAATTCAATATTATAGAATACTAAATCGAATAAAGAAAGGGCCTTTTGCATGGATTTGAAACGGGCGAATATACAGCAATTCCGAGAAATAATGATTGCGAGAGTTAAAGGTTTAAACTAAATATTTTCTATTTGCCTTTTTACAGATATCAAATTTATAGATATGCCAAAGTTTTAGTATCTATTTATAGATACTAAAACTTTGGCATATTTTGTTGTGACAAAACAAAATATACTAAAAAAGAAAGGTGATGAAATCCTCTCTCTATATCTATCTATATATTTTCAAATTCAAACAAAAAAGCACTTTTTTTATGGTCAACATAACAGAATAGTTCTTAATAACAGAATAGTTCTTATTGTACATAATAAGAAAATAAAAATAAAGTTCCAATCAAAATGAATTTAATGAATGCAAAGCATTAGTTCCATATTTCAATTGCAATATTTTCTTTTCTAGATTTTAGATTCAAAATAAATTCATTTTTAATTTGTTATACCATTTTTGTGAGTTAGGCCGATTTCTATTATTCCAAGGTTTAATTACTTATTTTTCGTACAAAAAAACTTTTCGAATTCCCGGTAGAAAGAGATTTTCCTAACGAAAGAGCTTTTAACGCTGCCCAATATCCTTTTTTTTTCCAATTATTTTTACGAATACGCGTTTTAGAAAAAGAGGTACGTTTTTTTGGAACTGCCATTTCAAATAAAATTGAATTGATTACTCATTGTTATAGTTGGATGTGAAAGACATCTATTAGTCAAACGAATCTTTGTTTCCTATTCATTATCTATGAATTTAGTTTCCACACGATATCTTCTTCATTAAACTTTTAACAAAATAGAAAAACAAAATCTAATTATAAATATATGAAATATTTTTCTACTAAAGTCACTTCTCGTATTAGATTAGGAGAAACAAAATATTCTATAGGAATATAATATTTATAAAAAAAAAATTCGTACGAAATTGATTAATATTAATAAAAATAATATTTTCATAATGAATCAAAATTTCGACTTATACTTATATCTTTATCTATTTTTTCTGTGTTGCATTTAATTTATATGTACGTAATAAATCACATCGAAGAGTTTAAAAACTCAACTCTTAGTTAATCTTAATTGAAAAACTTGAATTTTTTTTTTCCACTAAAAACCCATAAATTTTCAATTAATTTGCTATTTGCTTATTAGTCATTTTTTTTTATTTAACATTCTATGTTATGTAAAATAGAAAGTAAAGTAATAGATATCCTTTTCTATAAAAAATCTATAACTATACAAAATAGAATATTTATATATATATATGTTTTTGTTTGGAATAGAAGACAATCAAATAAAAAATTTTTGCGTAAAACTAGTTAATAATTCTGAATAAACTAATAAAAAAAAACTAATTAAAATAACGAGTTCCTCTTTTTTTGTATCATTCTTCATTTTATTAGAATTTTATTAGATCTTTATATGATTCATAGTATTTTTTGAGTCTAAATTTTTCTCTTTTATTCTATATATATGTATTATAAATAACTTAAATGAAAGTAGAATTTTTAATGAATAGAATTTTTAATGAAAGTAGACTTTTTAGTTATTTTCTCTTCCTACTTCATAGGCTTCAATAGTTTACATTTAGTTACTACCTAAATAAGTATTCACTTTCACTAACAAATTGATTATTTGACCAATTATAACTTCTATAACTTCTTGATTTGAATATTCAAATCAAAAATGTTAAATAATTTAATATATGTTTAAATAGTAAGAAATTTAAAAATTCTATTTAAGTTATTATTATTATTTAAATATCGTGATTTTTTTATTGACTTCTTTCAAAAGAGGCAAGAACCGGTGAATTGTAAACCAAAACAAAAAATGAAATTAATTAAAAATTTTCTATTCTATTATGGAACATATATACCAATATGCATGGATCATACCCTTTATTCCACTTCCAGTTCCTTTGTTAATAGGAGTGGGACTTCTCTTTTTTCCGACGGCAACAAAAAATCTTCGACGCATATGGGCTTTTTCTAGTATTTCGCTCTTAAGTATAGTTCTTCTTTTTTCTATGAGGCTGTCTATTCAACAAATAAATAGCAATTTGATTTATCAATATGTATGGTCTTGGACTATTAATAATGATTTTTCTTTAGAATTCGGTTATTTGATTGATCCACTTACTTCTATTATGTCAATGTTAATCACTACTGTTGCAATTCTGGTTCTTATTTATAGTGATAATTATATGTCTCATGATCAGGGATATTTGAGATTTTTTGCTTATATGAGTTTTTTCAATACTTCCATGTTGGGATTAGTTACTAGTTCAAATTTGATACAAATTTATATTTTTTGGGAATTAGTTGGAATGTGCTCGTATCTATTAATAGGTTTTTGGTTCACACGACCTATTGCTGCAAATGCGTGTCAAAAAGCGTTTGTGACTAATCGTGTAGGGGATTTTGGGTTATTATTAGGAATTTTAGGTCTTTATTGGATAACAGGCAGTTTCGAGTTTGGGGATTTGTTTGAAATATTCAATAACTTAATTAATAAGAATGAGACCCATTTTTTATTTTGTATTTTATGTACTTTGTTCTTATTTGCTGGTCCAGTTGCTAAATCCGCTCAATTTCCTCTTCATGTATGGTTACCTGATGCGATGGAGGGGCCTACTCCTATTTCAGCTCTCATACATGCAGCTACCATGGTAGCTGCGGGGATTTTTCTAGTTGCTCGACTTCTTCCTCTTTTCATAGTTATACCTTATATAATGAATGTAATATCGTTTATAGGCATAATAACAGTACTATTAGGAGCTACTTTAGCTCTTGCTCAAAAAGATATTAAGAGAAGTTTAGCTTATTCGACAATGTCTCAATTGGGCTATATGATGTTAGCTCTAGGTATGGGTTCTTACCGAGCTGCTTTATTTCATTTGATTACTCATGCTTATTCAAAAGCATTATTGTTTTTGGGATCCGGATCCATTATTCATTCAATGGAAGCTATTGTTGGATATTCCCCAGATAAAAGTCAGAATATGGTTCTTATGGGAGGGTTAACAAGACATGTGCCAATTACAAGAACTTCTTTTTTAATTGGTACACTTTCTCTTTGTGGTATTCCGCCTCTTGCTTGTTTTTGGTCCAAAGATGAAATTCTTAATGATAGTTGGGCGTACTCGCCGATTTTCGCAATAATAGCTTATTTTACAGCCGGATTAACCGCATTTTATATGTTTCGCATTTATTTACTTACTTTTGAGGGTCATTTAAACATTTATTGTAAAAATTACAGTGGAAAAAAAAGTAGTTCCTTCTATTCAATATCTCTATGGGGTAAAGAAGGACTCCAAACGCTTAATAAAAATTTTGGTTTATTAACCTTATTACTAATGAATAATAATAATAAGGAAAGGGCTTCTTTTTTTTCAAAAATGAAAAAACCACATCAAATTGATGGAAATTTAAAAAAAATGATACAATCTTTTATTACTATTACTGATTTTGACAATAAGACTATTTCTTCATATCCTCATGAATCGGACAATACTATGTTATTTCCTCTGATTGTATTAATTCTGTTTACTTTCTTCATTGGATTCATAGGAATTCCGGTCAATCAAGAAGGAATGGATTTGGATATATTAACTAAATGGTTAACTCCATCTATAAATCTTTTACATGCAAATTTGCATAATTCTCTAGATTGGTATGAATTTGTGATAAATGCAATTTTTTCAGTTAGTATAGCTTTGGGGGGAATATTTATAGCCTTCTTTTTATATAAACCTGTTTATTCATCATTAATAAATTTTGACTTAATTAATTCATTTGATAAACGAGGTTCAAAGAGAATTCTTTGGGACAAAATGATAAATATTATATATAATTGGTCTTCCAATCGCGGTTATATAGATTCT